TTAGCCCTAACAAAGCTAGTTATAATGCTAAAAGATTAGAATCACAAAAAAGCATTTGGCAAATATTAAAAAGAAGGAATTCTCGATTAATTCGCAAATTACATTATTTTATAAAATTTTTCATTGAAAGGATATACATAGATATTCTTCTATGTCTCATTAATATTCCCAGAACCAATGCACAATTTTTTATTGAATCAACAAAAAAAATTATTGATAAATACGTTTACAATAATGAAAGAAATCAAAAAAGAATTGGTAAACCAAATCAAAAGAAAATTAACTTTATTTCGATTATAAAAAGGTCAGTTTCTAGTATTAGTAATAAGAGTTCACAGATTTTTTGTGACTTATCCTCCTTGTCACAAGCATATGTATTTTACAAATTATCACAAACCCAAGTTATTAACTTGTATAAGTTAAGATCTGTCCTTCAATATAACGGAACATCTCTTTTTCTTAAGAACGAAAGAAAAGATTATTTTGGTTTTGGAGCACACGAAATATTTCATTACGAATTAAGACATAAGAAACTTCGTAATTCTGGAATGAATCAATGGAAGAACTGGTTAAGAGGTCATTATCAATATAAATATTTATCTCCGATTATATGGTCTAGATTAGTACCACAAAAGTGGCGAAATAGAGTAAATCAACATTGTGTGGCTCAAAATCAAAATAAAGATTTAAGCAAATGGGATTTATCTCAAAAAGATCAATTAATTCATTACAACAAACAAAATGATTATGAAGCAGACTCATTAACGAATCAAAAAGAAAATTTTAAAAAACACTATAGATATGACCTTTTATCATATAAATATATTAATTATGAAGATAAGAATGACTCATATATTTATGGATCACCATTACAAGTAAATAATAACCAAGATATTTCTTATAATTACAACACACATAAACGCAAATTTTTTGATATGCTGGAAGGTATCCCTATCAATAATTACCTAGGCGAAGATGATATTATGTATATAGAGTATATAAAGAAAAACCCGGATAGAAAATATTTTGATTGGAAAATTCTCCATTTTTGCTTTAGAAAGAAGGTCGATATTGAGGTCTGGATCAATACCAGTATCAACAGTAATAAAAATACCAAGACCGGGTCGAATAATTATCAAATAATTGATAAGAAAGGTCTTTTTTATCTCACACAAGATCAAGAAATCAAACCATCCAATCAAAAAGACCTTTTTGATTGGATGGGGATGAATGAAGAAATACTAAATCGTTCCATATCGAATCTGGAACCTTGGTTCTTCCCAGAATTTGTGCTACTTTATAATACATATAAAATGAAACCCTGGGTTATACCAATCAAATTACTTCTTTTAAATTTTAATGGAAATAAAAATTATAGTAAAAATAGAAATAGCAATAGAAAGCAAAAAGGGAATCTTTTTATATCATCCAATGAAAAAAAACTTTTAAAATTAGAGAATCGAAATCAAGAAGAAAAAGAATCCGCAGGACAAGTAGATCTTGGATCAGATGTACAAAACCAAGGAAATCTTGAATCAGTCCTCTCAAACCACGAAAAAGATATTGAAGAAGATTATGCAGGATCAGACTCAGACATGCAAAAACGTACAAAGAAAAAGCAATTCAAGAATCACACGGAAGCAGAACTCGATTTATTCCTAAAAAGATATTTGCTTTTTCAATTGAGATGGGATGATTCTTTAAATCAAAAAATGATCAATAATATCAAGGTATATTGTCTCCTGCTTAGACTGATAAATCCAAGAGAAATTTGTATATCTGCTATTCAAAGGGGAGAAATGAGTCTGGATCTAATACCGGTTCATAAAGATTTAACTCTTACAGAATTGATGAAAATGAAAAGAGGTATATTTATTATCGAACCAATTCGTCTGTCTGTAAAAAATGATGGACAATTTATTATGTATCAAACTATAGGTATTTCATTGGTTCATAAGAGTAAGTACCAAACTAATCAAAGATACCGAGAAGAAAGATATGTTGATAATAAGAATTGTGATAAATTCAGTGCAAGATGTCAAAAGATGATTGGAAATAAAGACAAAAATCATTATGATTTGCTTGTTCCTGAAAATATTTTATCGCCTAGACGTCGTAGAAAATTTAGAATTCTAATTTGTTTCAATTTGAGGAATAGGAGTGGTGTGGCTAGAAATCCAGTATTTTGCAATGGGAACAGCTGTAATAAATTTTTGGATGAAAACAAACATCTTGATAGAGATAAAAATCAATTAATTAAATTAAAAAAATTAAAGTTCTTTCTCTGGCCCAATTATCGATTAGAAGATTTAGCTTGTATGAATCGCTATTGGTTTGATACCAATAATGGTAGTTGTTTTAGTATGATAAGGATACATATGTATCCACGATTGAAAATTCGTTGATGTCACATTTTTTATATATCCTTACTAGATCTAGTATATGAAAGTAAACAAATGCACACATGCGATGTCTTACATTACATTCTGATGCATGATACTAATACGTATCAATTAGATTTTTTATTGATATTGATTAATTTTATTTCATAAACGAGGTATCCATAACGAAATAAAGATTATTGCGTATACTAGATTAAAATGACCGGCATAATAACATAATAATATTATTATTATAATTATAATATTATTATATTACTGATGGGTAAAATTCAAATTTTTAAAAAAGAAAAAAAGGGAGGGAAGAGAAGATTTCGTTTTATGGTAAAAAACTTATTCATCTCAGTTATTTCTCAAAAAGAAGCAAATAGGGGATCTGTTGAATTTCAAGTATTCAGTTTCACCAATAAGATCCGAAGACTTACTTCACATTTGGAATTGCACAGAAAAGACTATTTATCTCAGAGAGGTCTACGGAAAATTCTGGGAAAACGTCAACGGTTGCTGTCTTATTTGGCAAAGAAAAATAGAGTACGTTATAAAGAATTAATTGGTCAGTTGGGTATTCGGGAGACAAAAATTCGTTAATTTGAAGAGTCCTTTTGAATTATTTGATTTAGTAGATCTTGAATTTTGATGAACTTCTTTTCGTTTTCAGCAATTCATGGAAGAATGAATCAGGGGAAAACCTATGAATGTACCAGCTACAAGAGAAGACCTCATGATAGTCAATATGGGTCCTCATCACCCATCAATGCACGGTGTTCTTCGACTCATCGTTACTTTAGATGGTGAAGATGTTATTGACTGTGAACCAATACTAGGTTATTTGCACAGAGGGATGGAAAAAATTGCAGAAAACCGAACAATTATACAATATTTGCCTTATGTAACACGTTGGGATTATTTAGCTACTATGTTCACAGAAGCAATAACCGTAAATGCACCAGAGCAGTTGGGAAATATTCAAGTACCTAAAAGAGCCAGCTATATTAGAGTGATTATGTTGGAGTTGAGTCGTATAGCTTCTCATTTATTATGGCTTGGCCCTTTTATGGCAGATATTGGTGCACAGACTCCTTTCTTCTATATTTTCAGAGAAAGAGAGTTAGTCTATGATCTATTCGAAGCTGCCACCGGTATGAGAATGATGCATAATTATTTTCGTATAGGAGGAGTAGCTGCTGATCTACCGCATGGATGGATAGATAAATGTTTGGATTTCTGCGATTATTTTTTAACAGGGGTTGCTGAATATCAAAAACTTATTACGCGTAATCCTATTTTTTTAGAACGAGTTGAGGGAGTAGGCATTATTGGTGTAGAAGAAGCAATAAATTGGGGTTTGTCAGGACCAATGCTACGAGCTTCCGGAATACAATGGGATCTTCGTAAAGTTGATCATTATGAGTGTTATGACGAATTTGATTGGGAAGTCCAATGGCAAAAAGAAGGAGATTCATTATCTCGTTATTTAGTACGAATTGGTGAAATGGTGGCATCTATAAAAATTATTCAACAGGCTCTGGAAGGAATTCCGGGAGGGCCGTATGAGAATTTAGAAATCCGATGCTTTGATAGAGCGAGGGATCCCGAATTGAATGATTTTGAATATCGATTTATTAGTAAAAAGCCTTCTCCCACTTTTGAATTGTCGAAACAAGAACTTTATGTGAGAGTCGAAGCCCCAAAGGGAGAGTTGGGAATTTTTCTGATAGGGGATCAGAATGTTTTTCCTTGGAGATGGAAAATTCGACCGCCGGGTTTTATCAATTTGCAAATTCTTCCTCAGTTAGTTAAAAGAATGAAATTGGCTGACATTATGACGATACTAGGTAGCATAGATATAATTATGGGAGAAGTTGATCGTTGAAATGATAATTGATACACCAGAAGTACAAGATATCAATTCTTTTTCCCGATTGGAATACTTAAAAGAGGTTTATGGGATCATATGGATGCTTGTACCTATTTTTACTCCTGTATTGGGAATCACAATAGGTGTACTAGCAATTGTGTGGTTAGAAAGAGAAATATCCGCAGGGATACAACAACGTATTGGACCTGAATATGCCGGTCCTTTGGGAATTCTTCAAGCTCTAGCAGATGGCACAAAACTACTTTTCAAAGAGAATCTTCTTCCATCTAGAGGAGATACTCGTTTATTCAGTATCGGACCATCCATAGCAGTCATATCAATTCTACTAAGTTATTTAATAATTCCTTTTGGCTCTAACCTTGTTCTATCCGATCTCAATATCGGTGTTTTTTTATGGATCGCCATTTCAAGTATTGCTCCCATTGGACTTCTTATGTCAGGATATGGATCAAATAATAAATATTCCTTTTTAGGTGGTCTACGAGCTGCTGCTCAATCAATTAGTTATGAAATACCATTAACTCTATGCGTGTTATCAATATCTCTACGTGCGATTCGTTGAGACATAAACCTTTCTCTATTCCCTTTCTTTTCTTTCTTTTTTTATAGGAAAGAAGTTGAATGAAGGAAAGAAGTTGAATGAATTGAATAAATATCGTCATTTTTTATTCATCATTCGGGTTGATAAACTAAATCAGATAGTTATATGAGTGAAATAAAAC